GATATTTCTAGATATAATTCCTTCATCTATTCACTTGATCTTTTTTCTATCCATCTTATATCAATAAGATAGATTTTTGTCGTTATAGAACATGGGATTGGATTCTGCAGGAGCAATAATAAATAGGTATGAATAGAACAAGAGAAAGGGGCAGTAGTAGAGAAAGTTATACAAAGCTATATACGAGTCATCCCCCCCTCGTTTTTTGTATTTCATTGATTGAATTTGAATTTCGTTTGATTAAGACGAAGTTCCGTAAAAACCTCCGCTTTCTTTGAAATATCATGAACAGTTCCTGTAGGTTGAGCTCCTTTTTCAAGGAAATATAGAATAGCAGGAACATTTGAATAAGTTTGATTCTTTATCGGATCATAAAAACCCACTTTCCGAAGATCTCTTCCTTCTCTTCGGGATCGAGCATCAATTGCAACGATTCGATAGACGGCTCATTGGGATAGATGTAGGTGAACAATACCCCCCCCCCCTAGAAACGTATAAGAAGTTTTCTCCTCGTACGGCTCGAGAAAAAATGATTCAAAGTTATGTCGATGTATAGAATTCCAATGGCAAATAGATCTATAAAATCATCAAATTCATTAGACTATGATTTAATTTAAGTCCTTTTTTTTGTTCTTCTTTCCCCAAAAATAAAAAATCATTCGTACTCATAACTCAAGTTGGATAACTCTCAAATAGCTCAAAGGACAACCCTTAGGCATTTCATTTATTGAGCGGTCTCTAACCCCCTTTTTGTTTGTCTCGTTTAAAATCTATTGTATTCGTCATTCTGATCCTAATCCTAGTTTTTGAGACAATTGAAAACGGCGTTTCCTTGTTCCGGGATCCTTTATTTCTGTTTTAAATCAGTGGGTTTAGACATTACTTCGATGATCCTTAATCCTTTCAAAATGGCAGCAACATACCTTTTTTTTGTGATTTATTTTTATCAAAGAATCATACGAACGGTTGATTCCCGCACGATACACTTTTGATCGAAAGTGTTCTACAAATTCAAACAAATTTTCTTTTTGGATTTTAAACTTGCTTGAATTGTATCCTTTCGTCTATATCGAAGATATACTTACAAAGTATTTCCAACTTCTTGATTGGCACTAACCCTAGATCCTTGCCCCCGAGAAATGAATCAATACTTTCTACTCGAGCTCCATCATGTACTATTTACATTACAACCCAACAAAAAAAGAAAAGAGGGGTTCTTCTAGTGGAGCAGAACAAACGATGTCGAGCCAAGAGCACCTTCATTCCTATATAACTATATAATAAAATTTGAATATAAAAAAATGGTGGGTGTAAAAATCCACAACTGATCATGTCCTTCAAGTCGCACGTTGCTTTCTACCACATCGTTTCAAACGAAGTTTTACCATAACATTCCTCTAGTTTGGAGCCGGTATGTAATTGATTCAATTATGGAACCATGAATAGTCATTGTTTTAGTCGGTACATAGTAATCTATACTTGTTTCTTTTTTTTTTATGGATGTGTAGATATTTTTCTGAAGATGTCTCATCAAGAATTCAACTTAATCCCGTATTTTATTGTATGAATGCAACATTTTTTATTAGATTTTCTTATATCTATAATCTAGATAGATTATATATCTATAAAATGATTTATATTTTTATATCTTTTATACCTATAAAATTACATATAAATATAAAATTAGATATTCTAATATCTATAATTTATCTATAATATATAAATAGTATAATAATAGAATATCTATAATATAATAGACATTTATATTTATATATTTATAAAAATCAAATTTATATAAAAATAAAAGGATACAAATATAAAATAAATGAGTTATTTTTGAATCTGCATCTTCAAGTGACACAATAGGATAGATTCATCAATCTAATACTTCTTCAAGTACGAAAGACTAATCTAATAATAAATCATTACAAATATTTAATTGAAAAAATTTACTACTTCGACATCATTACATCATTATTTGAGTTGAATAAAGTTTTACAAACAATAAAAACCGCATTTGATCCTTATAAATAAGAGAGATAAATCCATGTTTCGTTTTGAACTGAACCAACAATGATTTAAAGCAAATAGATAGATCAAAAACAAATCCAATTTCTCTTCGTTTTTTTTCGTGAAGAAGATTTAGATCGTTATTCTTTCATATGATTGATAAAATAAGAACCGAAAGAATAGGAGATTTCTGTATCTTAGACTGAACAATTGTTACTGGAAGTAATTATGGATATTCTATGTTAAATATTTGAATTTAATAAATTTAAAAGATCATAAATCTTTTTCATGAAAATCGAAACCTCATTGTCGCTGAAATAGAACGATAACAAATACATACATCTAAAAATTTCCTTCCTCATTTTTTAGGTATTTTGTTATATTTTGTTTGACTTGAGGTTCAGTAATCTTTCTGTAATTTTTCCATAAGAATCTTTCCATAAAGTAAAAAGTAAATAGAATGTATGAATTGCCCCGTCTCAATTGTTATATAGATTTACAATAATAGATTTACAATAATTCATTAGAGCCAAAGACGAAATACCTAAAACTGAGGTTCAAAGAAAATGGATTTGTTACATATGTAACTTGATTGTTTGTTAATGAGATTTGTACAGACACCGATATTGAAATTGATACCTTCCACTACTGATCTATTTCACAAATAATATGGGATTATGAATCATAAATAAAAAAAAAGATCCTCTTTTACGGGATGCTAGACTATCTTGTCTAGGTACAAAGCCAAACGGGTCTTTGTTCCTATTTTTAGTTTCCCCTAACCTAGCCTTAAGAGACTTAATCCCATTAATTGAATTCCATTAGTACCAAGAAAACCCTCTTGTTTATTTTTTAATAAAACAATCCACAGAGAATTAATAATTAGGCTACCTCATTTAAGGGATAGGGAATAATAGATAGGGAATATAGAGGCTTTTCTTTCGGATTTCGATCTAGAATGCATCATTGAGAATGCAAATGGATATTAGACGTAAGGTTTTTCTAAGTAACTAACCTTCAATATGAAGGGGATGGGCATAGAATCAAAGGCCCCTCCGACTTTTAAAGCAATCTTTATTCTGATATAATTGGTATGCTCTGGGACGGAAGGATTCGAACCTCCGAATAGCGGGACCAAAACCCGTTGCCTTACCACTTGGCCACGCCCCATTTAGATTTCTAGTCGACACTAATAAACACTAATATTGTTATTAGTCGTTCGTCAATTCCAGTCCAAATATTTATGGGATAGATTAGATTGTTGCTAGGATTTTGACACGTGTAGACATAGAATTAAACTGAATTTATTGATCATTACATATAATTCAATTAAGATATTTATGAAAGTATGATTTCTTCTATTCTCTTTTGAGACTTGAAGTATTCTTGATTGGGTGAGTTAAAAGAAAAAGAAGGATTTTTTGGTCTACCCTACTTTATTCTTTTTTCCCTTATATCAATACCATATCAATAACTCAATCAAAATTCAATTATCTCCAAGAACAAAATGTTTGTTATGCTTAATATCTTTAGTTTGATCTGTATCTGTCTTAATTCTGCCCTTTATTCGAGTAATTTTTTCTTCGCCAAATTGCCCGAAGCCTATGCTTTTTTGAATCCAATCGTAGATTTTATGCCAGTCATACCTGTGCTCTTTTTTCTCTTAGCCTTTGTTTGGCAAGCCGCTGTAAGTTTTCGATGAAATATTTAATACTGCCCTAGAAAAATTCATGATTTCTTCGAGAAAAAAAAATTCTAACAATTGATAAGATTAGAAAAATCTTAGATTATGAACCCTCAATTAAAACATTGAAAGTCAAAGTATCGGATAGTCGCAATAAATCTGTATCACCTCATTCTAACCCTTTCCTTTTTCCAGTGAAAGGCACTATTAATTAGGGTCCCCCACAATATCTAATTGTGGGTATGAAAGAAAATTTTGGCAATGAAAGACTCTTAATTACAAATGATTTTTTGAAAATGCTTTTCCATTTCTAGAAACTACTTCTCATGTCTTGGTGTCAAAATAGGAGTAAAAATAGGATATGTCGTATAAAAATGGAGAATCTATTCTCTTTTTCCCCAAAAATGATCTTGGAGATTGTGTAATGCTTACTCTCAAACTCTTCGTTTACACAGTAGTGATATTCTTTGTTTCTCTCTTCATCTTCGGATTCCTATCTAATGATCCGGGACGTAATCCTGGGCGTGAAGAATGAAGAATAAAAAATAAAGGCATTTTCCTTACTTGATTTTCAAATTTTCTTCGGATTTTATCTATTCCACACCTTTAACTAAGAAAAAAGAAAAAGGGTTCGAGAAATTCGAAAGATAAATAAAATATCAATTCATCAATGGAAACGGAAAGAGAGGGATTCGAACCCTCGGTACGAATAACTCGTACAACGGATTAGCAATCCGCCGCTTTAGTCCACTCAGCCATCTCTCCCATACATAAAGTAAAGATTGAAAAAGTCTTTCTTTATCTTTCTTTATTATTTTTTTATCTCTTTTTATTATATAGATATATACAACTTTTATCAGCAATTCCAATTCCATAAAGTAAGGGCTCGAAAAATATATTTCCAATAGAAATATAGAAAAAAAAAAGAATCTTTCTTTGAGTTTGTTCAAAAGGGCCTTTTTATTTTATTCCCACGGCCCGGATAGGTACTGACCTATCCAGGCCCTTTTTTGTTCCAATGAATCATAGATATAAAAAAATTTATCTGATTTGAAAACAAAAATGCTTGTTATTAAAGCAACAACAATAATAAGAAGAACTATTTCCATTCCTATGATATAGAGTCAAAATAGAATCAAAATGTGAGTTCTTCTTATTATTTTATAATTCTTTTTTTCTTGTTTTTTTCTTTACTATTTACATTTACTTTGCTGGACTAAAAACAAGAAAAAAAGACCTATTATTTAATAATTTAATAAATTATTTATTATTATTATTTATTAAATTATTTTTTATAATTATAATG